TCATTATTAATAATCCAAGACCATACATATTGATAGACAGAACTACTATTTATTTGCTGAATAGAAAGATTCATGGAAAAAATCATGACTATACTTAACAACAAAACGCTCTGAAAAGCCCACATACGGCGAAGACTTTTTGTTGCCGTCGGAAAAAGAAGAAGTCCCAACCCTATTAACATAGGAACTGGAAGTGGAAGAAAAGGTATTATCCACGCATATTGATATGTCTGTTCCATAAAAAAAGTTTTTTATTCTTAATTAATTGTTTCCGATTCACCGGATCTTACCTTTCGAAAAAGTCAATAAAAAATCAAGATATGCACTAACTGATTTAAGAAGTTTATATTAGTATTTATTAATATTAATTATTCTGAGTCTTTTCAAAACCGTTCAAATATTCAAAAAAGAAGTTACAATTGGTCAAATGATATGACCAAGTGACATATAAAAAAACGAACACTTATAATAGGAAAATCAAAATAGAATAATTTATCGTAATCAAAATTTATATTCATAGAGCAAGGATAAAAATTTAGCCTAAAAAGAGTACTTGATGCTGATAGGAATTATAAGATTAACTAAGGTCATCGGTCTAATGAAAAAAACTCTTGATTTTAGTTAGTTTATTTCAATTCATTAACTAATTTTCAATTAATTAACTAATTCATTATGGGATTGATTGTTTTCCATTTCAATCAAAACAATTTACAATTTATTAGTAAAGTTTAGAAAAATATGGAACTAAAATGAACTTTTTAGCGAGAAAGGATCAAAAATGACTAAGATCCTTTTTTATCAAACCACGTATCTTTTAACAGATTTATTACTAGTCTCATTCGAATTTTAAAATGGAATTTAGTTGTATTTTTTTCTAGTTTGACTATCAATTTATTAGTCAAAAGTACAATCCTGGTATTTTATTACATGTAAATCAAGTATAGAATGCCGAAAATAAAGGTCTTTTAGATTCTTTTTTTATTTTATTAAGTTTGATTTGATTTCTATGACATGCAGATTCTAAAGATATAACTTTGAGAGATAAACAACGCGAACTAATAGTTCCAAACCAAAAATTTTTGGTTTTACGGAATATTTTGTTATTTCGAGTCATTTTTGATCCAGTTTTCATGGATCTTTGACATATCTATATTTCTTTTTTATGAAGAGAATATTATATTATTATTATTTAGAGAAAAAATAGATAATGAATAAGAATAATAATAGAACAATAGATGTCTTTCACATCCAACTATAACAATGAGTAACTTCTTCATTTTTAAATGGCAGTTCCAAAAAAACGTACTTCGATATCAAAAAAGCGTATTCGTAAAAATATTTGGAAAATGAAAGGATATTGGGCGTCGTTAAAAGCTTTGTCATTAGGGAAATCTCTTTCTACCGGGAATTCAAAAAGTTTTTTTGTACGACAAACAAATAAGTCCTAAAATATTGGAATAATCGAAATGCATTTGATTCAAAAAATTGGATCAGTAATTTGTTAATATAAAATCAAAGTTCATATTAATATGAAATAGAATCTTAATGTTATGTCTAAAAGAATAATTCTTCTATTTTCTGAATTCTAAATCTAAATAAAAAAATAAATACAATTTTTTATTTTTTTGTTTTCACTCATATTTTGGTGGTGGGGAGTCTTTTTTTCCCCATCGACCTTTACAATTCCAATAAATAAAATTTTTTATCTTTTTCGGGAAGGGCAGATTGTTGAAACTAATGGATTCCATGTTAAAAACTAACTTCTTAATTTATTGCATTTACCATATGTAATGGATTTACCATATATCTCCAATTTTCAGATCATCAATAAAAGAATCAATAAAAGAACTTGATTGTTGAGATATTATTATATTATGTACAAGTGTCAATTTGCAGTACTCCAAATACAAAATAGTTTTAGATTCATTGAGAAAAATTCTTTTTTGTTTCAAATTTATGATTATGAAATCAGATAAACCAGAAATAATGACATGACAATAAGCGTAAAAAAGGAAAAAAGTTTTTTTATTCTTTTTATTCTAGAGAGAGATTTCTATAGCTGCAAGAGTTCGATTTTAGAATCGCATAAACTACGTAAAAAGCCCTAAGATTGGACACTTAAAGGAAAATAAATGAAACTAATGAATCTTCAAATTGACTTTTGAACTCATTTTTTTTATCAATTTAATTTTTACTAAAAAAACATATTTGATTGAATTGACTTGTTCAATCTCGACTATTGAATATAAATAGGCTATTATGAATTCGAGCAAGCCGCTATGGTGAAATCGGTAGACACGCTGCTCTTAGGAAGCAGTGCTAGAGCATCTCGGTTCGAGTCCGAGTGGCGGCATGCCGTCTTCTAAACGAGATCCAATAGATCCTATAATAAAAATAAATTAAATTCCCAATAATTAATATTAATATGGGGGATCCCCACCCTTTTTCTTTTTTATGATATTTTCAACTTTAGAGCATATATTAACTCATATTTCCTTTT